GTAAACAACATAGAGGAAGAATGAAGGGAATATCTTATCGAGGGAATCATATTTGTTTCGGTAAATATGCTCTTCAGGCACTTGAACCTGCTTGGATCACATCTAGACAAATCGAAGCAGGTCGACGAGCAATGACACGAAATGCACGCCGTGGTGGAAAAATATGGGTCCGTATATTTCCAGACAAACCAGTTACAGTAAGACCTGCTGAAACACGTATGGGTTCGGGGAAAGGATCCCCTGAATATTGGGTAGCTGTTGTTAAACCGGGGCGAATACTATATGAAATGGGTGGAGTAACCGAAAATATAGCTAGAAGGGCTATTTTAATAGCAGCATCTAAAATGCCTATACGAACTCAATTTATTATTTCGGGATAAAAATATAGAACCGACAGAGATGAATCTTAGGGATGAAACAAAAACGCAAGTTTCTTTTTTTTGGGACAAACAATATTTCTTTTATTTTCTTCATCCTTTGCATTGGAAGAATAAACAAAAAATTTGATATGATTCAACCTCAGACCCATTTAAATGTAGCGGATAACAGCGGGGCTCGAGAATTGATGTGTATTCGAATCATAGGAGCTAGTAATCGTCGATATGCTCATATTGGTGACGTTATTGTTGCTGTGATTAAAGAAGCAGTACCAAATATGCCCCTAGAAAAATCAGAAGTAGTGAGAGCTGTAATTGTTCGTACCTGTAAAGAACTAAAACGTGACAGCGGTATGATAATACGATATGATGACAATGCTGCAGTTGTGATTGATCAAGAAGGAAATCCAAAAGGAACTCGAATTTTTGGGGCAATCCCCCGTGAATTGAGACAATTGAATTTTACTAAAATAGTTTCATTAGCTCCCGAGGTATTATAAAATAAAATGAGATCGTGATATCTTTGGGGTATTTGAAAGAAATAGATTAAGAACTAGATTAATTCGTAGATTGTGTCTCACGCATATACCTTGCAAAATTCCTATTCATAAATCAATAAAAAAAAAAAAAAGAAAAACATGTTGATTATATCCAATTTTGAGACACCAATAATTTTAGTTCATCATGGGTAGAGACACTATTGCTGAGATAATAACCTCTATACGAAATGCTGATATGGATAGAAAAAGAGTTGTTCGCATAGCATCTACTAATATTACCGAAAATATTGTTAAAATACTTTTCCGAGAGGGTTTTATCGAAAACGTCAGAAAACATCGAGAAAAAAACAAATATTTTTTGGTTTTAACCCTTCGACATAGAAGGAATGGGAAAAGACCCTATAGAAATTTTTTAAATTTAAAACGGATCAGTAGACCCGGTTTACGAATCTATTCTAACTCTCAACGAATTCCTAGAATTTTAGGTGGGATGGGAATTGTAATTCTTTCTACTTCTCGGGGTATAATGACAGACCGGGAGGCTCGACTAGAACGAATCGGTGGAGAAATTTTGTGTTATATATGGTAATCCATTTAATATCCAAATGGGATCCGAAACCTCTTCCTATTTGTAAAAAAAAAAAGAAAGGGGGTGAGTTGTCTAATATCGTCTTTCCTCCATTAATTGATACTTCAGGGGGGCTTTACCTGAAATGAAAGAACAAAAATGGATTCATGAAGGTTTAATTACTGAATCGCTTCCCAATGGCATGTTCCGAGTTCGGTTAGATAATGAAGATCTGATTCTAGGTTACGTTTCAGGAAAGATCCGACGTAGTTTTATACGGATACTGCCAGGAGATAAAGTCAAAATTGAAGTAAGTCGTTATGATTCAACCAGAGGACGTATAATTTATCGACTCCGAAACAAGGATTCGAAAGATTAGGTCATTTTTATTCGATACGATTCGAGATGCAAAATTGCAAGAAACTTATTTTCTACCAAAAAAGAATTAAGATAAGGAATGACAAATATGAAAATAAGAGCTTCCGTTCGAAAAATTTGTGAAAAATGTCGACTAATCCGTAGGCGGGGGCGCATTATAGTAATTTGTTCCAACCCGAGACATAAACAAAGACAAGGATAATCAGACCCGCTAAAGGGCTCAATGTACAAATAAGAAATCTGTTTTGACATAAAATGGATATATCCATATATTCCTGACTCATATTTATGAGATGATACAATATGGCAAAAGCTATACCGAGAACTGGTTCACGTAGGAATGTACGTATTGGTTCACGTAAGAGTGCACGTAGAATACCAAAGGGAGTTATTCATGTTCAAGCAAGTTTCAATAATACCATAGTCACAGTTACAGATGTGCGGGGGCGGGTGGTTTCCTGGTCCTCGGCCGGTACTTGTGGATTCAAGGGTACGAGAAGAGGGACACCCTTTGCCGCTCAAACTGCCGCAGCAAATGCTATTCGTACAGTAGTAGATCAAGGTATGCAACGAGCAGAAGTCATGATAAAAGGTCCCGGTCTCGGAAGAGACGCAGCATTACGAGCTATTCGTAGAAGTGGTATACTATTAACTTTCGTACGGGATGTAACCCCTAT